AATGTATCACGTTGGGAATTCCAACGATTTGTTTAATCGATACAAATTGTGACCCCGATCTCGCAGATATTTCGATTCCAGCGAATGATGATGCTATAGCTTCAATCCGATTAATTCTTAACAAATTAGTATTTGCAATTTGTGAGGGTCGTTCTAGCTCTATACGAAATCCTTGATTAATAATAAGATTAATCAATTTTGGGGGGAACTCCATAGATTTAGGGAATTGGTTACTATTCCCGAATCGCACAAAAGAGATAAAAAAACAAGGGATATTGTAATAAGTTGGTATCAAAAATAGACAACTCAAGGCAAGTCGAAAAAAAGACAGTCGAATCAAAATAATTTCTTTTATTTTACAGGTCTATTTCTTTCAGAGGGCAATATGAATGTTTTATTATGTTCTATCAACACACAAAAAGGGTTATACGATATATCTGGTGTGGAAGTCGGCCAACATTTGTATTGGCAAATAGGAGGTTTCCAAGTACATGCCCAAGTACTTATTACTTCTTGGGTTGTAATTGCTATTTTATTAGGTTCAGCCATTATAGCTGTTCGTAATCCACAAACCATTCCTACTGACGGTCAGAATTTCTTCGAATATGTCCTTGAATTCATTCGAGACGTGAGCAAAACTCAGATTGGCGAAGAATATGGGCCATGGATTCCCTTTATTGGAACTATGTTTCTATTTATTTTTGTTTCGAATTGGTCAGGGGCTCTTTTACCCTGGAAAATCATACAGTTACCTCACGGAGAGTTAGCCGCACCCACAAATGATATAAATACTACCGTTGCTTTAGCTTTACTCACATCAGTAGCATATTTCTATGCGGGTCTTACCAAAAAGGGATTAGGTTATTTCGGTAAATACATTCAACCAACTCCAATCCTTTTACCCATTAATATCTTAGAAGATTTCACAAAACCCTTATCACTTAGTTTTCGACTTTTCGGAAATATATTAGCTGATGAATTAGTAGTTGTTGTTCTTGTTTCTTTAGTACCTTCAGTAGTTCCTATACCTGTTATGTTCCTTGGATTATTTACAAGTGGTATTCAAGCTCTTATTTTTGCAACTTTAGCTGCGTCTTATATAGGCGAATCCATGGAGGGTCACCATTGATTAGTTTTCGAAATAGTCTTTTTTTTAGCTTAGACCAAGGCAATGTATACATGGCTCAAGATAATCCAGGGAACATAAATATACAAATAAAATATAAATAAGGAAGGTATATACTATCTAGGGAGTTAGAGTACTAGGAAAGAAAAGGATTACGATATTATAGAATTATTCCCATTTTTTTTCAGTTGATTTCATTCAATTCAACGGTTGAACAAAAGAAAAAAATAAAAAATTACATGAACTTTGATCAATCAAATATTGATATTTCTATGCAAGGATTCGGACTAATGAATTCGTCCATTTAGATTGATTGTCTCCGTGTAGGATAATGCTAAAAAAATAAAGGGTTTACAAGAAACGAGAAAAGGGATTGGTTAGGGTAGAGTGGAGTCAACTAGATGTATTGAATCGAATTGCTATAAGATAAGACAAGGGTTGTGGGTGTTTCGAAGAATGATTCTAGAATTCGATTGACTCCAAGATATGAATAATTGGTTTACGTTATGGAAGAAACACATGTATATGTTATATTAGATATTAACTAGTTATATAGGAACTAAAGATATATCTAATCCGCCCTACTACTGTGAATTTAGACAGGGCTTCCAACGGAAGTCCTTCCGTTTCGTCTGTAATGTAATTTAGAATTGAATATTGAATGAATAGAGAGATTAAATCAAGAAAGAGAATGAAGAATTCATCAAAGAATGCTTTCAAAAAAAAAGAAATGGAAGAATAAAAGGTGGATGGATAGGAACTGGAAGAATAAAAGGTGGATGGATAGGAACTAAAAAAGAGAGATTGAAGTAGTTCTGATTATTCAATAATATTATTACTTCAATTCGGAGTTTTTAGTTCCTTCGATTGGATAAATCTTAGCAATGGAATAATAAGTTATAATTCATTAGTTGATTGTATCATTAACCATTTCTTTCTTTTGGTGTGAGGTGAGGAACTTATCATGAATCCACTGATTTCTGCCGCTTCTGTTATTGCTGCTGGGTTGGCCGTCGGGCTTGCTTCTATTGGACCTGGGGTTGGTCAAGGTACTGCTGCGGGCCAAGCTGTAGAAGGGATCGCGAGACAACCCGAGGCGGAGGGAAAAATACGAGGTACTTTATTGCTCAGTCTGGCTTTTATGGAAGCTTTAACAATTTATGGACTGGTTGTAGCATTAGCACTTTTATTTGCGAATCCTTTTGTTTAATCCTAAAAAAAATCCGTATTTTTCGTATTTTATTTACTTGGTGGACTTGCTGCTCTTGCTTTTTCGAATTATATGAAGCTTTCACTCCTATAATTACTTATTCGTTGGGACAATAACCCATGGGAAGGACTGATTTGAGGATGAGGCATTAGCATACCGACTCG